TGGATCCAAGAACCAAACCTATTTTAATGAATTAAAAACGAGAATGGTCTTATTCGAATTCGAAGCGCTTTGTGATCTTCAACCAATTATGTGCTTCAATATAATTACCTGGCGTAAGCGCTATAGCTTGTTTCCAATACTCAGCAGCTTGATCGTACCAAGCCTCCGCAATTTCAGAATCACCCTGTAAAATGGCTTGTTCTCCCCGGTCGGAATAGGTGGTTCCTTTCCTTAGAACCGTACTTGAGAGTTTCCTACCTCATACGGCTCATAAATTGATTCTTTTTGTGTCCTATCTTAATCTACCCTATGCTAACTGAATTAGATTTCTCATAAATCTATCCCATTTTTTCTTGGATTAACCAAAAGAAGTTAATTACATAAGTTTCAAACCCTAATTTTGATCAATAATCAGTTTGATCTTTTCTCCCACCTTCAGAAGACTGAAGCATAGATATCCCCTATATCGTTAGAATTTTCTGAAAGGTAACTATCTCGGTTTCATATATGAAATTCATATAGAATCTTTGAAAAAGACTTTTCTCCATAAGAAAAAAGAACTTACTATCTTTGGGATCTGATGCTACACCGCTGCTCAATACCTTAGTGGATCGACTCTATTACATAAGTTGATTCCTAACTTTTTTTGTCCCATATCATGACATAAGTAAGCAGTTCTTAACTGTATCGACCCAATAGCTCGCTAATTGATCTTTACGGTGCTTTTTCTATCAATTTGATCCTTTATCCATAGAGTATAGTATATAGGCCGTACTTTTTTTCTTCCTATTGTGGTTCTCGTGAAGTCTCTTTCCTTGCTACAGCTGATAAAAATCGTTGCTTTGAACGATGCATATGTAGAAAGCCTATTTATTGACTAGTTATTTACTAGCCAATTTGATCTTTTTTCCTTCTTTCTATAGTGGAGATAGTCGCACGTAATGACAGATCACGGCCATATTATTAAAAGCTTGTGGTAAGAATGGGTTTCGTTCTAGTGCACGGAAATAATATTCCAAAGCTTTTGTATGCTCTCCATTGCTTGTGTGTATAAGGCCTATGTTATAGAGTATATAACTTCGATCATAGGGATCAATTTCTGGTCGCGTAGCTTCATAATAATTCTGTAAAGCTTCCGCATAATTTCCTTCAGATTGAGCCAACATCCGTTACGGTCGTTCATTCTATTCAAAAAATCTCCGTTCCAGAACCGTACATGAGATTTTCATCTCATACGGCTCCTCCCTTCTGTGCATAGGACTAAGGGGAATAGTCCATAGAATAAAAATTGAACTATTCTCATCTCATTATGAACTGAAAGGAGCTAGTATTTTTACAAGAAATCTCTAGCCAGCCTTCCCGCAAGAGGTTTTTTCTTAACACCAATCATATTAGTGCTAGATAGAAATGGTAACTCCAACAATTTCTTTGTCCTCAACGCCTCCTATTTCCAGGAATTAGTCACTTCAACGATCTTTGATGGTTATACGGGTATCCAAAGTACGAACGAGATGGATGTTTGTTGTCCCAACCATTTTTGTTAGTCCCGATACCGATAAGGAAAAGGGTAATTTATAACAAATATAACAAAGTTTTTGTGTTGTTGATTCCTATTCCTAGGTGTAGTGCTTTTTCCCCTATGCTGCCTATTGGTACTAGTGAAGTAGGATTGACCTGCAATACAGAACCTATAGGTGTAACCTTTCGCTCAATACTAAAATCGACAATTGAAGCATCTGAGGCTGCATCAATCGAGGATACACGACAGAAGGAATTGTTCTATTTCCAAACTTCACCTTCACCAAGCGTAGGTTTATTTCAATAATTTGGTTCTTTCTATCCCGAACCGCCTCTCTCTCTCTCGTAAGACTGAGGTGAGGGCTCAAAAAATAAGAAAAAAAATCAAATCGCACCATCTCTGTAATAGGTAAATGCCTTTTTTTCTCCTGACGTTGTCGGAATTATTCGTAATAAGATATTGGCTACAATGGAAAAGGTCTTATCAATAAAATTTCCATTTATACGAGATCTAGGCATAATTAGCAATCCATTCTATAATTCTTTTCATTCCCCTCGGGGAAAATGATCCCACAAACAAAGGAATTTTACAGTACAAAATAACATAAAAACAGAATAATTATATTCTAAGAAATAGATAGATATGGGCTTTCCGCTCAAATGGTTCCCCTTTTTATTTGGACAACGAGAGATATGAAATAATTGAATCAGATTAGATTTCATTCCTATTTTTTAGTATACCAATGAGCAGAACTATTACTATTTCATCTACGTTGAATAACTAAGGACTTTATTTTACTACGAATTCTGATAACTCGAGAAGTTTTGATTTGGTTATGATCCAAAGAGAAAAAAGAATAGAATAATCAATCCATGATAAACATGATAAAATAGAGTAAGAGTAGAATAACCATACGTTCTGTTTGCATAAGATGTATACGGCACGCTATACAATCGAAATAGAAAAATCCATGGGACGATTGATTCATGAATTTGGAAGAGATCCGTGGGGTAGCTCATGCGCGAAGTTGTTGTTGAGAAATATTAAATTGGAAAATCATTTTTCCTATGGAATCTGTGATTGGTCCTACCTGTATGGCAGTAATATGAATAACTCGCTATTCATTCAGTTTCTAGTCAATAATAAGATTATATAGGAGAGATGGCCGAGTGGTTGAAGGCGTAGCATTGGAACTGCTATGTAGGCTTTTGTTTACCGAGGGTTCGAATCCCTCTCTTTCCGTTTCTGTTAATTTAACAACGTTACCGACCAATATATATCAAATCAAATAACAATTGATACCATCATTCCAGCAATAAGACTCTTCTCTTATTTGATATAAATTCTCTATTCCTAATTGCTGTAGTACGTAAAATATAGGAAAGAGCAAAAAAAGAAAAAAATCCTACTGGTGATCCATTTGTGATACGTTAATGCTAAAAATGTGGATTAAGACCCTTAGGTCTATTTAGTTCGGTGAAAAGGAGGCAAAATTCTGTGAACCTATCTTTTCTTATTTTTGTTAGGTTCAAGTCTGACGAGAATAATATTCTACGACTAACAACTCGTTTATTTTCAAACCGATCCATTTACTATCTATTATTTGATTTACTACTCCTTTATATTGGAGTGAGTCAATAGTCAAATGTTTTGGCAATTCCTCGTGGGTAGATGAAGCAATAGAATTTTGAATTAGACCTTTTGATCTTTGGTTATCCTTCGTAGTAATAATATCTCGGGGTTTGCAACGATAACTTGGTATATCCACGATACGACCATTAACTAAAATATGTCTATGGTTAACTAATTGCCTGGCTCCAGGAATGGTCGAAGCCATACCCAATCGAAAAAGGATGTTATCCAAACGCATTTCAAGTAGTTGTAGTAAAACCTGACCTGTTGACCCTTTGGCTTTTCCAGCGATATGTACATATCTAAGTAATTGTCGCTCTGTCAGACCATAATGAAAACGTAATTTCTGTTTTTCTTCTAGACGAATACGATATTGCGATCTTTTCCCAGAACGCAATTGGTTTTTAAGATCACTTCCGGATCTAGGCCTTTTACTAGTTAGTCCTGGTAAAGCTCCCAGACGGCGTATTTTTTTGAAACGAGGTCCTCGGTAACGAGACATAAAGACTCCTTTTTTATTTTATTGAAATTTCATTTTACACAATAAATCGAAATTAAAACTGAACTAAAGGATAAACAAAGCAAAATCCACTAAAGTACTACAAGTAAAAAAAAAAAAATAAAGAAATTCTATCAATATCTGTATTTTTTGTATAGATTTTTTGTCTATATCTATATATATTGTATATATATGTATATATATAGGATAAGGATAAGAAGTTGAGGCTCTGTTTGATGATTTCTTCGGTAGAGATCTAATTGTTCTAATTCATTATTTATTAATAGTTGATTTATTAGTTGATTTATTAATAGTTGTAAGTTACCACGACATAATAGATCAGGGATCCAGCATTTCATTTGGAGAAAAAAAGGAGAGGGCGAGATTATCAATCATAGAAAAATTGATAGAGCAAAAGCCGGCTATCGGAGTCGAACCGATGACCATCGCATTACAAATGCGATGCTCTAACCTCTGAGCTAAGCGGGCTCTCGTATAACAGAAATAGTCTTACTAATAGTGTATAGGAATTCATAAAAATGTCGGATCTTTGCTATTAATCTTAGCTATTAATTTCATATGAACTACAGGAAAACTATATAGTTCATAGTTCCATAGTTACAAGTTCTAATTAGAAATTAATTCTTAACTTAATAAAAATAATATAACACATATTATGTATTATGAATGTATATTCTATACTAGAACTATAATTATGTATGTAGAATTTCGGTATATAAAATACAGTGTATATGTATACATAATATATAATTAGTAATTAGGTATATTAATTGTATAATTGTATATATATAATATAATGTATATATATTATTATTATATAGATATAATAAATATATATAAATAATATAAATATATATAATATAAAATATAGATAATATACTAAAAGTATATAAAATAATATATTCGAATCTTTTAGTTAAGAATATAATATACTTAAGTTAAGAATATAATAAATAGCATCATATTTCATTAATTAAAATATATCTCTATGATCATACCAAATGAAATTGGAAATTCTGATTAGAAAAAAGAGAATTTTTCTTAAAGCTTAACTAAAGCAGTTATAGCAAATTATGCTAATTAAATTCTAGCGGATCGGTCCTAATAAAAGAATAAGATAAGGATAAAGATACAATCTAAATTAGAATGCGACATTATTCTGGTTTCATTTGGAAAAGGAGGAGGTAGGAAGAAAAAAAAGAATGAATATCGAACGTTACAGTATTCCAAATAACACTGTAAAAATGAAAGAGAGAGAGAAAATATATGTGGGATATATTTATTCATATTGAATTGCAAATACATCAATGATAGAATCATTTCTGATTGAAATAAACAAGGTTTATGCAATCCAATAAAGATGAACTGATAGAGCATGGTCAAAAAAGGAAAATATCCCCTACATTTTTCGATATAGGAATCATTATCTAATAAATTCAATGGTTTCCAAATAAATAAATGAAAGAGATGGATGAAATTACAAATGGATCTCGGTCTAAAAGAAAAAGGAAAGGGGATATGGCGAAATTGGTAGACGCTACGGACTTGATTGGATTGAGCCTTGGTATGGAAACCTGCTAAGTGTTAACTTCCAAATTCAGAGAAACCCTGGAAGTAAAAAGGGGCAATCCTGAGCCAAATCCTGATATTTTGATAAAACAAGGGTTTATAAAACTAGAATCAAAAAGGAAGGATAGGTGCAGAGACTCGATGGAAGCTGTTCTAACGAATAGAGTTGACTACGTTGCGTTGGTAGCTGGAATCCCTCTATCGAAATCACGGAAAGGATGGACGGATATACCTAATACGTACGTATACATACTTACATATCAAACGATTAATCATGATCCGAATCCATATCATATAATATATTTATATTATTAATGTTTATTAGGAAATTCTGAATAATTGCAGAAATGCATTCCAATGGAAGGTGAACGAAGAATCGAATATTAAGTAATCAAACCATTCATTCCAAAGTTTGATAGATCTTTTGAAAAACTGATTAATCGGACGAGAATAAAGAGAGAGTCCCATTCTACGTGTCAGTCAATACCGACAACAATGAAATTTATAGTAAGAGGAAAATCCGTCGACTTTAGAAATCGTGAGGGTTCAAGTCCCTCTATCCCCAATAAAAAAAAAAAAAAAAAGCCCATTTTACTTACTAAGCTAAGTCTTTATCCTCTTTTTGTCAGCAATGGTTCAAACAAAATTAACTATCTTTCTCATTCATTTTACTCTTTCACAAATGAATCCAACCAAACAGAAATCTTTGGATTTGATCCCATACAAATGAACATATATATATAGGCAAGGAATCTCTATTATTAAATCATTTAGAATCCATATCATTATCTTTACATTTACTAAGTAATATTTTTGACTATTTTTTGATTTTACTTACTTTAATTGACATAAGTACAAGTACTCCACTAGGATGATGCACAAGAAATGGTCGGGATAGCTCAGTTGGTAGAGCAGAGGACTGAAAATCCTCGTGTCACCAGTTCAAATCTGGTTCCTGACACAACAGAAAAAATGTATCGGATAGATATTCATACAAATTAATCGAGATGGATCGGGATTCAGATACATATTCGTTAATAGTCTAGAGTATGATACATATTTATTCATCTAGGTATATAGATATATACACCAGTTTTTAGAGGTGGGTAAAAAATATATGTATGGTTATGGTAAAGAACAAAGTGAGATTATGCTTCCCTTTATTTTTTGTTTCTTTTTTCTTTTTTGTTCGTGAATATTGTGCTTTCTCTCACTCAAAAAAATGTAAAGTCTTCATATATATATCAAAAAGACATATATATATCAAAAAGAGTAGTTGAAGGATAAGAATAGACAGAATGCATTTCAAACACAGTACAAATCAAATCCAATTTCTTTTCATTTATTAATTTAGTATTTTCTTTTATATTTAATTTATTCTATTTCTCCATTCTTGCTTATGTTACCTTCCTGGGTCCATCTAAGTGATGTGCGCGGTACAAAGTTCATGGTGCAGAACTCTTTTGATTCATCCTATTTTTTCTGCTCATACGAACGAAATGAATATGATATTTTCCAAATTAATTGGGTAATATCAATCAAGCCCTTTTTAGCTTAGCCTATCCATAATACGAATTATAGTCCAGTAGTTATTCTCTTTCATCTAAAACGGAACGTAAATTCCTTGACTTGAATGAAATCTGGAGTCGTGTCGTATAAGTGAACATTTGTTTCTTATCATTCAATGAGCATCTTGTATTTCATAGAAATTTGGGGTAATATAATCCTTACGTAAAGGCCAGCCTATCCAACTTTCCGGCATTAAGATACGTTTAAGGCGTGGATGATTATCATAAGAGATTCCCAACATATCATAAGATTCGCGTTCTTGAAAATCAGCACTTCTCCAAATCCAGAAAACAGACGGGATTCTAGGATTATTCCTTGGAGCAAATACTTTTATGCATACCTCTTCTGGTTTATCTATACCATACTGTATTCTCGTAAGATGATACACACTAGCTAAAAATCCGCCTGGTGCTACATCATAGGCACACTGAGAGCGTAAATAATTATAACCATATACATATGAAATGACAGCAATGGAGTCCCAATCCTCGGTTTTTATTTGTAGAGTCTCTATTCCTCGGTAATCGAAGCCCAAAGATCTATGAACTAACTCATGCTTGACTAGCCAATCAGCTAAACGATCCTGCTGCATTGTCTTGATCTCTCCCACATTTGTATAAATATTTCACATTTACAATGAAATTTGTAAAGATTGACCTGCTGTTTCTTATTCTGCACAAAAGAACCCTGC